ATAATTATGGGTGCAAACTTATGGGGAGTTGCAGCGATGTTCATTTGCTGAGTTAATGAGATTAGGCTTGATAGCTTATATTGAGGTATTCCTCTTTTTGTACTAACTTTTTATAGTTGAGTACGTGACATTATTAATGAAGCAACATTTCAGGGGTTTCATACTGAAAAAGTTCAGTCAGGGCTTACTTTGGGTTTTATTCTGTTCCTAATTTCTGAGTTAATATTATTTTTTTCATTTTTTTGAGCATTTTTCCATAGGGCTTTGTCATCTTCTGTTGAGATTGGGTGCTGCTGACCACCAGTCGGGCTAGAGTGTTTAGACTGAAGAAAAGTGCCATTACATAATACAGCATTATTAGTAGCATCTTCTGCAAGTATTACTTTAAGACATAACTACCTGCAATGGGGGGACATTTGGGTAGCAACAGCAACGTATATTGCTACTTTAGGCTTGTCGGTAATATTTATTAAGAATCAATACGAAGAGTATGCCTGATCTAGGTTTTCTATTTCTGATGGTGTATATGGCAGATGTTTTTTTATGTTAACAGGCCTTCATGGTTTACATGTAATTGGAGGAACTTGTGGTCTTCTGTTTTGTTTTGTTCGTATAATGCTTTTGCAATTTTCTTCTGAGCATCATGTTGCATTGACTTTGGCTATTTGGTACTGACATTTTGTTGATATTGTATGGCTTGGATTGTTTTTTATTATCTACATCTGAGGCTCTTAGAGTATTGTGCCAGAGTTTTAATGGGCTTTGTTGATGTCAAAGAATACGAGAAATTTTCTCCAATACTTTCAGTTTTAGTATAAGTTTATTACGAGGGTCTTGTAAACCTTAGATCTGTATGTTTATGGGAACTGAATTTAGGGGGGCAGTAAGTTGTCTGAGCTGGTGTAACTAAGCATGTAAGACTTTCAATCTTAAGGAGGGCAATCTTTCTCTCGTTCAGATTACTACTGAGCGTTAGGTTCGTAGAGGCTAGGGCTGATGACGGCCCGGGGAAAAGAGTATCTAATTATTATTATGAGGCTTTAAAGTATCCTTGTCCTCCAAATTTAAGTGTTTGATGAAATATGGGGTCTATACTATTTTTAATTTTAGGGGCGCAAATTTTGACTGGTGTTATACTCACAATAAACTATACTGCAGATGAGCAGCTTGCTGTTGTGAGTGTGGATTATATTATACGCGATGCGAATTATGGTTGAATTATTCGAAGGCTTCATATGGGAGGCGCATCTATATTTTTTGCTCTAATTTACATGCATATTGCTCGTGGGGTCTATTTTGGGGCATATTTAAAAAATACGCATGTCTGGTATAGCGGACTAACTTTGTATTTATTGTCTATGGGAGTTGGGTTTTTAGGGTATGTCCTTCCTTGAGGGGTCATGTCTTACTGGGGCTTAACTGTGATTACTAATATAATAACAGTTATTCCCGGAGGCGCCCGAGCTTTAGACTGATTTCAAGGGGGGTTTGTGATTTCTACTGTAACTCTTAAGCGAGTCTTCGTTTTACACTTTCTTTTACCATTTGTAATTTTAGGGCTTAGCCTAGCTCACGTTCTTTTGCTGCATGTGAATGGGTCTAGAAATCCGTTAGGTTTAGATGAAACAAACTTTAGAGTCCCATTTCATCCTTATTACTCAATTAAAGATTTAGCGGGGTTTGCATTGCTGTTGGCGGGCCTGGTTGGTATAACATTTACTTTTGCTAGCTTGACGGCTGATCCCCTGCAGTGGCAGCCTATTAATAAAATAAAAACACCTGCTGTTATTAAGCCTGAGTGATATTTTTTATACGCATACGCTATTTTACGGTCTATTCCTCATAAAGCAGGTGGGGTGTTCACTATATTTGCTGCAATTGCAGGTATTGCCGTATTTCCTATAATTAGAAGTAACGAAAATTTTCAAAGTATAAAAGCTTGCCCTCCGGCACGGCTAATGTTTGTGATTTGAGTTGCAAATTTTATGTTCTTAACGGTTATTGGTGCTCAGGAGCCAACAGGAGGCTGAGTACTAGCGGGCCAATTTGGAACTATTCTCCATTTAAGAGCTTTAGTAATAATTCCAATAATTAAAGCAGATTGAGAGTTTTATTTATTCATGACTGCTCAATTAGATGAAGAGGAAAGAGTGGTTAATGATGTGAAACGTTTCTTAGGACCTCGTTTATTATCTAATTAGACTTCTTTATCTAATTGTGTAAAATTGGTTTAATGAAGCCCCTTTTAAAGCTTTGATGAGCTTAAAAGCACTCTTTAGAGTGAAGTGCCAACTAAAAGGCATGTTCATTATGATTAGACAGTTAGTATAGCAAATAATACGTTAGTTTGTCGTACTAAAGACACTTTTATGCGAGTACTGTCTTTATGAGATATTGATGTCAAATATATTTTCAAAATGGAGTTACTTTTACTAGAATGCGGGTGCAATGAGCGTTTGGTATGTATTGTGTTGTTTTGATGCTTATTTTCGTATTTGTAATGCTTAGAGTGCTTCTATGTTGTAGGGGGTCTCACCAGTTTATTTACATGCTTACAGATCACAATCTTGAGCGAATTTGAGGGACTGTGCCACTTTTAATTCTTGTTTTTTTATCATGACCGTCTATGGGTCTTTTGTATGTTCTTTCTGAGCTAGAGACACCTTTAGTTACTGTTAAGTGTATCGGGCATCAGTGATACTGAGAATACGAGTATACAGACTTTGCAGTTGTGTCTTATAACTCATATATGGTGCCTGAAGACGAGTTAAAATTGGGGGAGCCCCGGTTATTAACAGTTGACAAGTCAATGGTGCTTCCATTTTCTGTTTGATGCCGAATTTTAACCACATCGTTTGATGTTGTGCATTCTTGAACTGTTCCAGCTTTTGGTGTAAAGTCTGATGCTGTACCGGGTCGTTTGAGGGAGTCAAGTGTTAAAGTAGAAATGCCTGGCGTGTTTTGAGGGCAATGTTCAGAAATTTGTGGTGCATTACATAGATTTATGCCAATTCGTGTAGAAGTTGTTAGAGCTGAATTATTTTCTAAGTGGTTGTGAATTTTACAATCGAGAGTTTGGGAGGGATAAAGTTTATGAGTCAGTTTAATAAAAAAGTAGTCTAAAATTTTATGGCGTCGGTCTCATAATCCGAAAGTGGTTTAATCCCTTTTTTAACAAGAGGAGGGATGAGTGGTCTTACACTGTGACTTCTAATTATGGCTGGCGCAATTCGATTTTGTGCTCCCTTCTTAGCTAATGTTGCAAAGCTATGCTGGCAGAGAAGTGCGTTAAACTTAAGATTTAAAATATACGAGTTAGTCTTGTGCATAGCTTAAAGAGAATTTTTATAGTGGTAGTTGAAATAAAGGGGGCTTTCGGTTATTAAAAATTTATAAAACAAGGTAAGATAGGTCAAGTTTAGGTCAACGGCTCATGCCCCGGAGGTACACCAAGTGTTCTTACTGTTAAAAAGAAAGTATCTTTAAAAGAATTAGTGTCTTGAAAACACTAAGTCAAGAGGGGAGGGCTCTTGGCTTTCTTAATGAAATTAGCAGTTGTTTGAAGAGTTCTATGAAGTTTCGTAGTTTACTGGTCTTGAGTGGTATGACATCAAGCATGCAATCCCATGGTAGATATTTCTAATGATTTGTCTAGTCTTTAATTCACACCGGCTGGGCATGCCGGTAAAAGCAAAGCAAAGAGATTATTCTTTAGCCTAAAGCTAGTTTAATTTTAAATAAGTGCTTTGGGAGCACTAGTTCCTTATTCATTTAGGGGCTTTAGAGTAAGATAAAAGTGCTTATATAGAGAAACCCGTTATCGTATTAGTGTAACTGATTAAAAGGAGCATAGTAAAGTAAATATTTGGTTCTGGTATAATGTTAGCTACAGAGTTTTTTACATTACACAATGTAGGATAATTTCGTGATGTGTAAAAGTCTGATTTACGTGATAAGCCAAGTTTAATGCATCCTAAAAGGAATAGCTGGCAGCAGGAGCATAAGTTTTTAATGATGACGCGAAGGAAATCACAACTCAAGTGGGTAGATCTGGAAATCAATGAGTTCTAGCTTGAAACGAATAAAAAACTAACTAAATCGAAGCGAAAGAGGGTGCCAGCAGCTGCGGTCACTCCCTCTCTCGAGGAGCTAATAAGGGTGCAGCTTAGAGGCAGTTAGTCAAAAAGTGTGACGCAAGACATACAGCAAGGACTATGGGTGAAATCTCAGTCTTGCGGGAGGTCCAAAGCTTGCGTAAAGATGAATCTGCGAAGTTATGGGCATAGACCCGGATTTGGTACCCGGTTATTCCATAATGTCAAGTATAGCTATTTTATTTGAATTAATAGTTTGCTAGGGGTACTACGAGCAACTGCTTAAAACTCGAAGAACTTGGCGGTTCCGCATAACCATCCAGAGGCTCTTGGCGCTTAATCTGATGATCCGCGTGATATCTTACCTGCCCTATAGAAAGCAGTGTACTGCCGTCGAAAGCTTATGATGTGAGTAAATAAAAATAGGCCCAATCTTGGGGTTTTAAGTAATTAATAATCATGCCGAGGCTAGGTCAGGTCGAAGTGCTCCTTATGGGCAAGGGGTTAGCTGAGAGACAAATATTTAGACATATAAAGATTTTAGGGATGAAATTCTCTTAGTGTATATAAGGATTTGGGAGTAAAAAGAGAGTAACTCGTTTTTTTGAAAAGACGCAACTGCGGTGCGTTCAAATCGCCCGTCACCCTAGCCGAAAGGAGAGGTAAGTCGTAACATGGTAAGGGTAGGGGAACTTGCTCTTTTAATTATTAAAACTATAGATAATTTTGGAATTGTAGCTTAAGGATGAGAGCGTTGAGCTTTTAACTCAAATGTGAAACTAGTGTTTTCGATTCTAAAAAATAATTTTGCCCTAAGCTTTCATAAAGTAGTTTAATGCAAAACGTGAAATTGCAAATTTTAAGATGCCCAAGAAATTGGCCTTTATGTCTAAAAAATTAGCTTCATGAGAATACTGGTGTTGGCTTAGGCTTAAATTATTAAAGTTAATTCAGCAATTGGATAAATGTATTTGAAACATTAATTTTTAGCAAAAGCTAGGCTTTAAGTATACCAAAGGTATGGGGACTACTAGCAATAAATAGCAGTTTAAAAACTTTTTCTAAATGAAGTATAGGAGCATTAGAAACATTATTTTAGATTTTGTCTGGTAAGATGAAAGCATTGTTTTAAAGCGTTAAAAAAAAGTACCTTTAGTATAATGGCCTTTCAAGAGATTTTGCTGTATTAGCACCTCCCGAAATAAAAAGATTTTTAGGAAAGCAGAATAATAGAGATGTTCGATGTAAGAATTCTTGAATAAACTTTGCTAAGGATGTGATATGCAATTTCGAGTTTTAAGATAGCTGGTTGTTCGAAAAATGCTTTTAAGTGCAGCTTTAATGTGGGGCGTAGTGTGTTAAAGATACTCACTAGACCAGGATGTTATAAGTGAAAAATTCGGCTAAAGGTTGGATTTAAAATGCTTTCTAAGTTATTAAATTTTTAGAAAGAGAAATTGGGTTTATGCTGCCCATTTTGTTATGAGTATTTAACAACTTGTCTTTCTAATAGTAAAAGAATAATTTCTAAAAAATGAGGCTTAGCAAATCGTTCACCTGTCTAAGATATTCTTTGATTGATTATTATGCTGGGATTAGTAATAACATGAGATAAATAAAATAAGCTTGTTTTAATAGAAGTGCTTAGGCTTGAGACCTAAGAGAGTAGCCCAAGCTTAAGGCAACTAGCTGTTAACTAGTAGATGCGATTAATCGCCTTTCTTTAAACGCCTATATTTAGTAAAGTCAAATCGCTGTGAGTTTTATAAATAAAAGTTCGTGCGAAAAGTTAGAATATGCGGCTATTAGCCACAAAACTGTCTTGGAGGAGCATAATAAAGTAAATATTTGGTTCTGGTATAATGTTAGCTACAGAGTTTTTTACATTACACAATGTAGGATAATTCCGTGATGTGTAAAAGTCTGATTTACGTGATAAGCCAAGTCTAATGCATCCTAAAAGGAATAGCTGGCAGCAGGAGCATAAGTTTTTAATGATGACGCGAAGGAAATCACAACTCAAGTGGGTAGATCTGGAAATCAATGAGTTCTAGCTTGAAACGAATAAAAAACTAACTAAATCGAAGCGAAAGAGGGTGCCAGCAGCTGCGGTCACTCCCTCTCTCGAGGAGCTAATAAGGGTGCAGCTTAGAGGCAGTTAGTCAAAAATGTGTGACGCAAGACATACAGCAAGGACTATGGGTGAAATCTCAGTCTTGCGGGAGGTCCAAAGCTTGCGTAAAGATGAATCTGCGAAGTTATGGGCATAGACCCGGATTTGGTACCCGGTTATTCCATAATGTCAAGTATAGCTATTTTATTTGAATTAATAGTTTGCTAGGGGTACTACGAGCAACTGCTTAAAACTCGAAGAACTTGGCGGTTCCGCATAACCATCCAGAGGCTCTTGGCGCTTAATCTGATGATCCGCGTGATATCTTACCTGCCCTATAGAAAGCAGTGTACTGCCGTCGAAAGCTTATGATGTGAGTAAATAAAAATAGGCCCAATCTTGGGGTTTTAAGTAATTAATAATCATGCCGAGGCTAGGTCAGGTCGAAGTGCTCCTTATGGGCAAGGGGTTAGCTGAGAGACAAATATTTAGACATATAAAGATTTTAGGGATGAAATTCTCTTAGTGTATATAAGGATTTGGGAGTAAAAAGAGAGTAACTCGTTTTTTTGAAAAGACGCAACTGCGGTGCGTTCAAATCGCCCGTCACCCTAGCCGAAAGGAGAGGTAAGTCGTAACATGGTAAGGGTAGGGGAACTTGCTCTTTTAATGATAGGGGAGAAGTAAAGTAAGTGAAGTGAAATTAGGTTTCAAGTTAAATACTTTTGTTCAATAAAGCTCACATTAAGTGGGCTAACTGTCTAAAGATTACTAAAGATTGGCGCATAAGCTAAGGATTTTATTATTTAGTAAAAGGCATCGTATAGTATAAAACAGTACAAAAGATTGTAAATCTTTAGGAGCGTGATAATGCTGCGATGTTTATAATGAGAGTTGAGTTTATGATTTTAATTTTATTTTTTTTAGGATTTTGTTTTAGCTATATAGCTTATTTTATTAACCTTCCGTCTATTTTGTTTTGTGTTAGGAGTGCTCAAAGAATGTATAAAAAGTTATACGTAGGAAGTATGCACAGAAAGAGAAAGCGGTTCAGATCTTTGGGAGAGGGCGTAAGGGAAGGAAGAAGGTGGGTTTTTGATTTTGTAATTACACTTGTGTTAGTTAGAATTCTTCCATGGGGCTTTCCGTCATTGTCCTCATGAGAAATCGTGGCGGGCCTAATGCCAAGAATGTTCTATAGTGTCAATATCATGCAGCTTGATGCATCAATTTTTAGAAAGTCTCTTAAATTCAAGCAGTCAGTTATGAAGTCATTTGCTTACTTCCCGCTACTTATGCTAAGGGCAGTTATTCGTCCTGTTACCCTTACAGTTCGAATGTTAGCCAACGCTTTAGTGGGGGCTATTCTTTGTCATTCGTTAACAAAAATGTATAGATTCAAGCTAGTGTATATTGGGTATGTAAAACTATCAGTAACAAGACTAATTTGAATTGTTTTAATTTGAGAAATGGCTGTTATATTAGTCCAAAGTTCTTTGTTTCTGGGTTTGGCAAAAATTTACTTTCACCCGACACCCGTGCTATACAAGTGCAAAGAGCAAGCCGCTTAAATTTTAAGTGAATAGGGCCAGGTTGCATTATTGTTACGTTTTTAGTACAATTCACAAGTACATTTGTCTTCCAAACAAAAGATTTTCGTAAATGAAAAAAGCGTATGTAATACGCCTGAGTTGGAGACAATTTTTAAGGTAGCGCGAGTAGAGAGTTTTAAAATTTGCTTACTGCTAGGATTGCTTCAATTTTGATATTTTTAATAACCTATTTGTAAGCCTCTATTACATGACGTAAATTTTTAGAATTGTCTTAAAGTTTAATTACATGTAGCTTATGTGTTAACCGTTATCTTTGTGAAGTGAAATACAGCTTAAGTAAAAAAAATAAAATATCTTTTCCCTATGTAATAAAAGGAGTTTTAGTGTCTTAACCTATAGTGATTCGTGCTTAGTCTAAGCTGATAGTGGCAGCCAAATTAAAATTTGGTGTTGAATGAATTGCTTGCAAGCAGGTTAAAAAATCAACTTGGTCTATTAGGGTGGTAAAGTAAAAGTATTGGGTGAAGCCTTATAAAATATTGAAAAGTACTATAAGTTAATTCTAATAAGCATACAGGGAGTGCAATAGGTTGGGTATAATAATAAATGTTTAAGTAATAAAAAATGATGAGTAGCAATAAATTGTTTGGGTATAAAAGTGATTAGCTTGGGTTAGTTGAAATCATAAAGGCTCGGGTGTAAGTTTTAAAAATAAATATGATAAGATCGAAGGTTAAGTTGAGTGCGCTTTATAAGGCACATTAGTGTCGAGAGGTAGTATAACTAATTACATGACGCTTACAACGTTAAAATAAGAGACTACTCTTCCTCTTGAGTGGTTGTTAGCCTAATTGCGTGTGCAAAAATAGCTAAAATATGCAGATACTTAGGATAATCGTATTTTTGGTGATAAGCCTCATGGCTAGGATTGCTATGTTGTTTATGTCGTCAATTTTTTGGGTATGAGTAATGACTGACGTTGGGACTCTTTTTTTAATTCCGTTTTTGTCAGCAGAAACGCGACCAAAGAAATCTTGGTTTACTGGAGTTGCTACTTATTTTGTTATTCAATTTTTTGGAAGAGTGATAATTTTAGGGGGCATTATTCTTGATTGGGCAATTGAAGCAGCTGACTGAAGTAGGGCCATGATATGCTTTGGGTTTGCCTTAAAGCTAGGTATGGTACCACTTCATTTTTGGGTGTCGCGAAGATTTGTTTATTTTCATTATGGAGGCATCTTTATTGTGGGGGCAGGCCAAAAAGTGTTTGTTGTTGCATGTGTGCCTCTGTTTAGTGATGTTCCGCTTTGTGCCTATGCTTATTATTTTATAGCAGTTGGTAGCATAATCTATGGTCCAATTGCCATATTCAATGCTATTGCAGTAAAGTCATTTTTGGCTTACTCATCAGTAACTCATACTGGATTTTTGGTGATTGGTAGATTTTTTGGTCTTCATATTGTTTATGCCTATTCGTTTATTTATTGTGTAAGAATAGCTTTTTTAGTTTTTATACTATGAAGTGGGGACTGTAAATTTATAAAAAATCTAGGGTCAGAATTGCCGGGTTATTATAAAACCGGGTTTGTTTGTATTGCAATAAGATTTTCTGGTTTTCCTCCGTTTCTTGATTTTTGTACTAAGTTTGTGATCCTTCAGTTATCAATAGAGCAAGATTCAACAATCACAATAGTGTCTATCTTAACAAGAAGCCTCATTAATTTAATTGTATGGGTTTGGGTTTTATTCATTGCTACTTCTTCTGAAGTAAAAGAGCCTGGTTTTTTGAGAGGTACTACCGGTCAAAATGTTTTAAATATAAGCTGTATTATTTGAAATCTTTTTATGGGGGCGGGATTTAGTATACTATACTAGATTTCGGACTAAATAGGTTAATTAGTTTAGTTAGAGGTATAGCAAGAAGTGAAAGTTATCACATTTGGTTTCGGCCCAAATTGTGCCATGTGTTTGGCCTTGTTATGTTAACTAGAGCTATTAGCTTACCTGTAAACTGTAAGTTTATCTACGCTATTAATTACTGCTTAGGTGGCTTAAATAAAGCGTTAACTTGTGGCGTTAAAGATGCCCTGTTGGGGCCCTGGGTATAATGGGATTACTAATTCTTATAGCTTTAAATTGTTTTTGTGTGATGTTTTTGAATAAAAAAGACCAAACAGTTGCAGTGGTAAATTGTTTTGGAGTATGATCTGCTTTTAGTCTTATATACTGAGGCGGGAGGGGGGTGTCTCGGGAGTCTTTGAGCGAATTGTTTTGTGTAGATATTTATAGAAGAAGTATAATTAGTCTAAGACTGTGAATTTGTGGTATCAGTATTTTAGTGAGAAGATGTATGACTAACCTTCGCGGGGTGTTTAATTCATATTTAATTTTAGTTACGCTGCTTTGTTTTTTGTTAGTTCAGTGTTTTATAGTAAATACACTAGCAATGTTTTATGTTCTATTTGAAAGTACTTTAATTCCTTTAGCTAGAATTATTGGAATTTGGGGGGGACAAATTGAGCGTGTTCCGTCAATTCAATACATAGCTGCTTATACAGTAGGAGGGTCATTTCCTCTTTTGTTGATTTTTACTACCATAGAGGTGCATGCAGGATCAAGTTTCATATGATTTATTAGGATAAAAACAACAAGACTTAACTGACTATTTTGAGGTGGCTGCTTTTTGGGGTTGTTAATTAAGCTTCCAGCGTTTCCATTTCACGCGTGACTTCCAAAGGCTCACGTTCAGGCTCCAGTTGGGGGCTCAGTTATTCTGGCAGGAATTCTTCTTAAGCTAGGCGGTTATGGGATCACACGTATGATAATGCTTTTTTCTTACACATTGGAATCGTTTGGTATTCTTGTAATATCCTTTTCTATTGTTGGCAGAGTGTATGGCGCGTTTATGTGTTTACGACAAAGTGACATTAAAAAGCTGATCGCTTATTCTTCTGTTTCTCACATGGCTTTCTCTATTATAGGCCTATTTAGGTGCACAGAGGTTGGAATGGTTGGTGCATATATCATGTTAGTAAGACACGGTTTTATTTCCCCTGGACTTTTTGTTTTGTCCGGAATTAACTCAGAAATGGTGCATTCACGTAAAATTAAGGTAATGAGTGACGGGGTCCGTGCTGCTCCTTCGTTAGGGTTTTTCTGGTTAGTAATAATTATAGCAAATTTGGGTGTACCACCTTGTCCAGTAATTATTAGAGAAGTTTTGTCTGTCGTGTGTGTAATTGCACTGTACCCCTGGGTTTTCGTTTTATTACTGATGTACTTTATTTTAAGTGGCGCCTATAGATTTTCTTTATACTGTCAGTTAACTCGCACTAAAAAAAAGATTAAAATAAAGGTCTTTTTTAACGAAGTTACATTAAAGGATATAAGAGCTTTATATTTTTTGTTCTATCCACTGGCAGAAGTGTTGTTTAAGTGAGATTTGTGGGCTATGATGTAAGTTTAACTAGCTTCAAAGCCTAGTTTTTGGCAGCATTATTTTAAAATGCTATGAGTAATCAATTTACTTGAAGTTTAATGGTAGCACTAAATTCATTTATGATGCTAGGTGTAAGTGTTATTCTTGGTTCTATGGCGAGTTATTTTGGTTCTAGCGAGATTAGTCTGTGGATTTGTTGAGAGCTAGGGTCTGTGTCACTAATTTCGGTAAACTTAGAAATATGCCTAGATTGAATATCTTTAACTTTTGCTTCTGTTATTTTATTAATTTCCTCTTGTGTTGGGCTTTTTATGGACTTTTACATAAAAGAGGATGCCTTAAAAACGTTTAACTGAATAGTTTACGCTTTTATTTTTTCTATGATTGTACTAGTTTTTGCTGGTTCAATACCCATGATGCTTGTCGGGTGAGATTGACTTGGAGTCACGTCTTTTTTATTGGTTATGTTTTATGAAGGAAAAAAGTCTTTTGACGCAGCCATGTTGACAGCCTTAACCAATCGAATTGGTGACGGCCTACTGATTTGCAGCACTGCAGGGATGATTATGTCGTGTGACCTAAGATTGGATATGAAGCCGTATTGTTGAAGAGTTGTATTTGTTGCGGGGTGTGCAACCAAGAGGGCACAAGTTCCTTTTAGCAGGTGGCTGCCTGCGGCTATAATAGCTCCTACTCCTGTCTCATCTTTAGTTCACTCATCAACTCTTGTAACAGCTGGAATTTACCTTCTTATTCGCTCTCATGTTATATGAGAAAAATCTCCAGTTGCTTGCTCCTTTTTATTGTGTGCTGGACTTTTAACGTCGGTCACAGCTGGGATTAGAGCAGTGACAGAGACTGACGTTAAAAAAATCATTGCTCTATCAACTTTAAGCCAGCTTGGTTTGATGGCTTTTAGCCTTGGTTTAGGGGAAATTGATTTAGCCTTTATGCATTTGCTTTGTCATGCATTTTTTAAAGCAGGTATATTTTTAAGTGTTGGGTCACTTATTAACTACGGTACTGGGGACCAATCCTTTTCAAAATTTAGTAGCCCTACAGTTTCATTATCGCCAGTAGCACTTATGAGGCTGTTTATTGGAAGTATGTCCTTAGTTGGCATTCCAGGGACTGCTGGGTACGCTTCTAAAGAATCAATTGTTGCAGTGTCTTATAGGGTCTCCTCGCTGCCTATCGTTATTTTAATAATTGGAAGGGTGCTACTTACCATGCTTTACTCCGCTCGAATTGTTAAAGCTTTATTGAGTTTTACTTTTACTAGAAAGTTTGATTTATCTAATTCTTATGAGTCCTTTAAGCTATCTCTTCCTGGTTTATTACTAGTTATTTTCGGGCTGATTGGTGGTGAGCTGGTAGCCTCCTTATCTGTCAACAATTGTTTTTTTGAGGGGGCATCGTCTAGAGAGGCTTGAGTTAGACCATATACTGCTATTTTTATTGGTTTTATTCTCATTATGGTGATTCGCTTTATCTTAAACTATCTTGAAGAAAAAGGTTATAAGTGAGAGTACAGAATGGTGCTCTATGATATTTCTTCACGAACCTCAAACTTTTTAGAGCCTGCGGAAGGTTTAGGGGAGGATAGAACTGTTAATATAGATAATAACTCGGAAAGAGTTATTCCTCAGGGGGCTTGAAAAGCTGGCGTTGGGTATCTGTCTAATGGCCATAATGTCGTACAGCGAGCGTCTCCTCCATCAACTGTTACAAGTCCAAGGGGCAGAATAAGGCTAGTTGCTATTGGTTAGCAAAAATAATTCATGATTAAATTAATGGTATGCTTTACTTTCGGTTTATTGGTTATTAATTCGCTTTTTCCTGTAAGTATTTTTTTTTATAGAACAATTATCAGATTATGCGTGTTGGCTGAGGTTGCCTTTAATCTCAGAGATTTTCTCTCTCTTCTTGCGTTTATAGTTTACATTAGAGGAATTACTGCGGTGATTGGGTATTTTGTTACATTTTTCCCTAAAAAGCTAGAAGGACGATTTTTTAAGGGATGTCCTTACAGGTGAGCATATATTATTGTGGTCACAGTTCTGTCTTACACACAAATATTAAAGTCTTACTATGGGTTGTCATTAGACATTTTTCATGATAGCGCTATAGGCTCAATATCATTCTATGGGTCTTCTGTGCAGTTTTTAGCCCCGCTTCTTCTTGTCGTGATAGTAGCAGTTATTTTCATATCTAAGCCAGAAGAGATGTCGCTGCGACGATGGACTGTCGAGTTCTAGGCTCAATTTTTTTGTGTAATACTTGTTTAAATACTGTACTAAGGTGTAGTTTATGCATAAAAGTTTTTGGTGCTTTAGGAGCTTGAAAATGCAAGCTAGTACAATAAAATGAGGTGAGATCTTATCTTTTTAATTACAGTATTATCAGCAATTCCTATTAGAGTTTCGTTAGGATTTGTTAGCCTTGAAGAAGACTCTTATGACTGGGACAAGTCATCACCTTATGAGTGTGGCTTTGTGAGGCCAAAAATTCCTGGTGATTTTTCCTCTCGATTTTTCCATTTAGTAATTTTATTCTTAGTTTGAGATGTAGAAATTGTTCTTTTAATTCCATGTTTTCAGGATTTGGGTGTGTGATCTGCGGGGGCGAGGCCATTAGCAATTTTTTTGCTGATTCTGTCCCTAGGGCTATATTACGAGCTTATGGAGGGTACTATTAGATGAACTCGTCAAGATTAGCTATTAGCAGATTAGCATTATTTGACAGTTGTCAGCCAGGTTAGTATGATATTTAGTACGTCGAATTTAGGTTTCGAAAGAAATTAAAAATTATCTGGTTCACTGGGTTTAAAATTTTACGACTTTGCCTAGGGTGGGTTAAGTAGCCTAAAATTAAGGTGCGACATTGAAGCTGTTGAGATAGCCATAGTGGCTCTAGCCCATATTTGTGATAAAAAGGTTTGGTACTTTAAGCATAAAAGGCGATGTTTGCATTTTCGTAATGAGGCGTAGCCTCTCAGACCTAAGTATGAGATGGCAATTATTTTTTAATATCATTTTTATTTACCTAGGGGTTCTAGTAAGTGTGGCTTACTTTACCTTGATAGAGCGTAAATGTTTAAGCTCTCTTGGTATTCGACTAGGGCCGGATAAAATTAGATTTGCGGGACTCGCACAACCTATTTCAGATGGAATAAAGCTTTTTACAAAAGAGTTTGTAGCTCCGTCTAACTCAGCAAAACTTGGATTTTTTCTTATTCCTTGTGTTGCTATGCTTCTGTGTTTTTTGGGTTGACAAATTTATCCGTGCAGTAGAACCTCTCCTAGAATAGGAAATGATATTTTATTTTTTTTAGTAGTTAGAAGTGTTAATGCCCATGTTGCTATTATGAGTGGGTGAACTTCAAGATCAAAGTATGCAAGGGTCGGAGGCGTGCGTGGTTTCGCACAGGTTATTTCTTACGAAATTTGCCTCAGGATTACGTTAGTGGCGGTTATATTCTTTAGTGGGAGAATAAGATTTTTTTCACTTTCGGATTCTGGTTGATCTATATGATGAGGTCTTTACTGTGCTCCAGTTGCTGCGCTGTGAGTAGTTATTTGTTTAGCAGAGGCTAATCGAGCACCCTTTGATTTGGTGGAAGCTGAGTCAGAGTTGGTGTCTGGTTTTAATACTGAATTTTCTGCTGGAAGGTTTGCTGGCTTGTTCATTGCTGAGTATGGCATAATCTTGTTGATATGTTTAGTAACGGTGTGGAGATTTTTCCAAAATACATGTGTATGAACAGTGTTAGGAAGAGTTTGAATGTTTACAAAAATTCTTATATTTACATTTTTTTTTATCTGAACTCGTGCTTCTTTCCCTCGATTTCGATATGATCAATTGATGATAGCAGCTTGAAAGACACTGCTGCCGTTTGTTTTAGGAATTTACTGTGTATTTTTTTTTATTATAAAAATTTAAAATGACAAAGAGGTCAATAGCTTTATTTACTATGGTTTTTTGGGTGGTTATTGGGGCAATACTTAAGAAGTTTTCTAACTTCCTTAGATACCTTATTTTAATAGAGGGCGTATGTGTCAGTCTAGGTGGTATACTAATTTGCTGTCAAGGGATGGATAGCAGTCATAGGCTATTCGTTTTTCTTGTTTTAGTCGCGTGTGAAACATCTTTGGGGCTTAGTTTGATAGTAGGTATCTTACGTAATTCTGACTCTGGAGTGTACTCTTTGTACTCTCAGAGTGCTTTGGACCATAAGTTAAGGATTAAACTGTCAAACTTCAAATTTGAAACTACTCATAATTGGGTTGGTCTAAGATAATGATCTCACCAGGAATTAAAGTTTTTTTTAAAAGGTTCGCTCCTTTAAAAGTGTTTTTCCCTTGTCCAGTTCTTCTTTTTGAAAAGCGGGGGACATTTATGTCAACAAATCATTTAGACATTGGAAGGTTTTATATAGTATTTGGATTTTGAGCTGTTCTTGCGGGAACTAGGTTTAGGTCTCTTATTCGTTGGAGACTTTATAACCCTGGAGCTAAGTTTTTAGACCCCGTGACTTATAATGCAGTTGTAACTAGGCATGCGTTGGTTATGATTTTTTTCTTTGTTATACCTGTAATAATTGGGGGGTTTGGTAACTGGCTTATCCCTTTGATGCTTCTAGTAGCAGACATGCAATTTCCTCGATTAAATGCATTTAGATTTTGAGTTTTGCCAGGGTCTCTTTATCTTATGCTTATGTCTAACATTGTAGAAAACGGAGTTGGGGCAGGGTGAACAATTTACCCTCCTTTATCAACTTACTCTTATCATGGAGTTTGTATAGACCTTGCAATTCTAAGCCTTCACCTTGCTGGTATTAGCTCTATTTTCAGGTCAATTAATTTCATAGTAACGATTAGAAATATGCGATCTGTTGGGGGCCATTTACTAGCACTATTCCCTTGATCTATTAAGGTTACTTCATTCTTGCTTTTGACTACTCTCCCAGTGTTAGCTGGAGGTCTTACTATACTTTTGACTGATCGTCATTTTAATACCTCTTTTTTTGACCCTGTCGGAGGGGGGGACCCTGTCTTATTTCAGCATTTGTTTTGATTTTTTGGTCACCCTGAGGTGTATGTCCTTATTCTTCCAGGTTTTGGAATAATTTCTCATGTCTTATGTTTTTGGTCAAGTAAAAAGACTGCATATGGAAATATGGGAATGTTTTATGCAATACTTAATATTGGGTTCTTAGGGTTTATTGTCTGGGGGCATCACATGTTTGTGGCTGGAATGGATATTGATACGCGTGCTTATTTTAGTGCTGCCACCGTTATTATTGCAGTGCCAACTGGTATTAAGGTGTTTGCATGAATTAGCACAATGCTAGGCTCTAAAGTTTCAACTCAAGCACCTATGTTGTGGTCTACTGGTTTTATTATTCTTTTTACAACAGGGGGTCTTACAGGACTTATTCTATCAAGAGCTTCAGTAGATGTTACGCTTCACGACACTTATTTTGTAACTGGTCATTTTCACTACGTCTTATCAATGGGTGCGGTGTTTACAATTTTAGCTGGGTTTACTCACTGATTTCCTCTTGTTGCTAAGGTTATAATGCATCGGCAAAAAATGAAAAGTCATTTTTTAGCAATGTTTTTAGGTGTTAATGCAGCATTTTTGCCACATCATTTTTTGGGTTTGGCTGGTATACCACGTCGAGTAGTTGATTATCCAGATCATTTTTGATTTTGAAATAAAGTATCCACATTTGGCTCTCATTTGAGTACTGGCTCATTGTTATTTTTTGTGTTTTTGTTATGAGAGTCATTTATTGCTCAACGGCCAGTTATTTCAGTGCGAAACACTTCTAGGTCCCCCGAATGGGCTGTTGTGTCTAGCCTCCCTAAGCATGCAGGGGATGAATTAGCAAAAATGGCTAAGCTTTGTTAGTTTTTCACATTTCATTAGGTTAGTCTGTTAGTAGCTATTTTTAGGCTATAATGTTAAAGTAGGCTCAGGCCTATGTTTAGAGTGCCATTCTCGATGTAATTATCTTATAAAATTTTATGATGTTATATGGTGTTAGTGTGGTTATAAGTTGATAGAAATATAAGAAAAAAAATATTTAAAGGAACTCGGCAAAATTAAACCTCGCCTGTTTAACAAAAACATCACTAGAAGATAAAGACTTTTAGCAATACCTGCCCAGTGCGAAATATTACTGTAAACGGCCGCCCTAGCGTGAGGGTGCTAAGGTAGCGAAATTCCTTGCCTTTTGATTGTGGGCCTGCATGAATGGTTTAACGAGGGTTTGACTGTCTCTAAATTTTTTATTGAAATTGTACTGAAGGTGAAGATACCTTCATTTAAAAGTTAGACAAAAAGACCCCGTGCAACTTTGAAAATTAACTTTATTCAGGAGTAAAAGATTTTTAGGTGGGGCGCCTAGAAAGCAAGTCTAACCTTTCTGAATAACTAACTCTTTCCGGATTTGACCCGATTATATTCGATCATAGGAGAAGTTACGCCGGGGATAACAGGCTAATCCTTTAGTAGAGTTCGTATTGGCTAAAGGGATTGGCACCTCGATGTTGAATCAGGGATAATAGCTTCAAGGCGTAGAGGCTTTGAAAGTAGGTCTGTTCGACCTTTAATACCCTACGTGATTTGAGTTCAGACCGGCGTAAGCCAGGTTGGTTTCTATCTGCTTTACATAAACTTATCTCGGCATGTACGAAAGGACCGTTGAGACTGGAAAGAGTAAATCCAGAAAAAAATTGCAGAATGATAATTTAATGCGTTAATAAATTTTATAAACTTAAGCGCTGAAATAGTGTAAAAGAAGTTGGTGATGTGAGCACATTTAGGGGCGCTTAGGCTCCAAGTTTAGAATATTAATATAATTGTTGAATTTAAAAATGAAGAGGGTTAGTAATAAATTTTTAGTGAGTGCAAAAGGTTTTGCTGCTTATTTTTTTAGGGGAAAACAATCTGTGGTCTATTACAGAACATCTGTTGTTCGTACCCCATATCATGTTGTGGATCCTAGACCATGACCA